CCGATTCGTCTATTTCATTTCTCAATCTATCATAATGGATAGAAAAAGATTTCTGTTGCATCATATCTAACGGATTCCTTGGTTCGGACCGAAGAAGTAATGTCTCACTGAAATTTTTTTCTATCCTTTTCTCCCATTACAAAAGAAAGAGTTCAAATCTTCGCACTTATCACTTATCAGAGTCCATTTCATAAGGATCTTCTCACTTATCCGAGTCCATTTCATAAAAATCTTCTCAAGAATTACCCATGGTATATCAAAAATATCTTGAATTTTTGATACCAAGTTTGGTAATATCAAGTTGAAATAAATCTCGGAAAGGATGGATCTTATAAGTTTGAACCCACTCGTAGTTAAGATCGTGGGGAGATATTTTTTGTAAATATTGCACTCGTAGTAATAAATATTATCTTTTTATCTTTAATATCTCCCTCGAAAATGATCACAGAAATCAGATCTTTTTTTTTTTAAGGTTATCTTGATCCTACGTTTATTAACATATTTTTTTTTGCTTCGAAAACGAAAAAGACTCCAGTTTTCTTTCTTTCCGGATGGTAAAGATTTCTTAGAACATGGATTTGATTAACACTCCATGTTTGAATTGACACTGAGATACGGATGCAAGTTCTTAACTTTTGAATCAGATCGATTCATATATGATGAATAAAATCTCCAAAGAATTTCTAAAAAGTCCGTGATCGAGGAACTTTCTCTATAGCTATAGAATTTTGGATCGGCTGTAATTGGATCAAAATTTCTTGGTGGCGAGATGAAAGATCTTAAGGATTCCAGATTGGATTTCTTTGGATAAAGAGTCCTTGGAAAAACAAAAGATCCGTAAAACTTATTATAAATTTTTCGATAGAATTTAGATAATTTATACATAAAAGACTTGTACAAATTATCTCTTGTGTTACCCCTTTGTGGAAAATCCTGATCGTGAGGTATTTGTGTGTCAGAGATTCGCAGAGAAAGAGTCAAAAAAAATTGTTTTTTTTTTACCGACGTACAAAGAAGAAATTATTTTGTTGCGAATAAACAATATAATTCTTTTCAATTGGCTGGAATTTTCTACTTCAATGAGATTCGATCTTGTTAAATCATATTCAATATTGCATAAGATATTTTTTCCTTTCCTAATAAACCGATTTCCCAACCACACATTGTCGAACCAAAAATTCGATTCGTGCGGATTCTTCCCCCAACTAACCATCGGATGGATCATGTATACACAACAATAGAAATTCAAGATCTTTGTTATTTCTATCTTTGAATGAGATTTGAATTCCAGCTACGGTTTCATTACAAATCAAGTCCCTATTTTTTATGATCAGGTTTCTCGACCACCAGGAACTCCGAATGATACAGATATACTTTTTCTTTCTTGGAAGAACACAATGAATTTCTTCTCCATCCATAAAAAAACTCCCAGAAAAGGTTTTTCCTTTTGGAAGCGAAACAACCAAGTTATTGGAAGAACAAAAAGATTCTTCCCTGCATTCAACCGAACTAAGAAGCCCCCTCAAATCGAGATTTTTTCTTTCTATTAGATTTTGATTGTGGACACGATAGAGAAAGACTCCTGCTAGAACAAAAATCAAAGTCTTTAAAAAATTCTTTACGACAGCCTGCATTTGGCCGAAATCAATGAGAGTTTTCATGATCCTCCATATTTTTCTTATTTATTTTATATATATACGATAAAAATGAAAAATATTTTCTTTTTATTCGTATTGTATTTATTAAGTAATTTTTTCTCGTATTAACGAATTTTTTATCATAAACGAAATTTTTCTAGTATTGTATTAACGAATTAGCTATTTTAGAAACCTAAAGGTTTGCACTCATTAGAAGATCAGAACAGACAGATAAAAAAGCTGATTCCATTTTATTGCTGCAATGATTAATTGCATATTAATCTCGATTCTGGAAGTAACTATAATAAAAAGAAAATATAAGGCGGCTTTTACTTTTAATATCCATTTTTCGAATTGAATTCAAAAAAAAGTGAAGGAATCACAATCCTTTCAATTCTAAGATATATCTCTGTTCTGTCTTTTTTCATTCATATATTTGATATCAAGAAAAGATTAAGTAATACAAATCGTATCAATTAAGACATATATCATTTTTTTTTCATATTGAAATTTGAGAAATTTGACTTCGTGCTCCGAATGAATGATGGTTTACTCAATACAATATCTCTTCGGCGAAACAGCGGATATCTTGATCGGGGAAGAGAACGAACGGGTCAATCTCATATGACCCAATATGTTTGACAAGTCACACTATATGTCAAGCCAAGCTTTTCGGTTCCAGGACGGCGAAAAGATACTTTTGGTATTCCTATACTCAAAAATTTCAACCAAAAAATGCATATCCTTTATTCACTTAAATAAGGAAAGGTGAAAATCCATGATTTCTTGTCTTCATTCCTTTTTCTTCTATTTGATACATCGATTTTGATACACCGATTTCTTCTCTTTGATTTTGATACATGGAAGGGTTTTTTGATAGAGTAAGACAGAATGGATTCAAAAAAACTGTAACGAAAGGATTGATCATTCGAATAAGTATCCATTTATTCTCCAATAATGCAATCTTCCCCTTGCGTATTGGTACTTATCGGGTATAGAATAGATCTGCTTCTCTTTGTTCTTACGAACAGAGTTGTTCCCTTATTTTTCTTTTCAATGAGATGAAATAAAAATGAACCACAGAATCTACTAAAAAAAAGTTTAGGTACACAATATATCGTCTTCTTAGTTTAATACGTACGAGAAAATCAAGTTTCTATTTCTCTTTGATAAAGGGGTATTTCCATGGGTTTACCTTGGTATCGTGTTCATACTGTCGTATTGAATGATCCCGGTCGACTGCTTTCTGTTTCTATAATGCACACAGCTCTAGTTGCTGGTTGGGCCGGTTCGATGGCTTTATACGAATTAGCTCCTCTGACCCCGTTCTTGATCCAATGTGGAGATTATGATCAGAAATATTATTTCATTAATTGCATCCATGGCTGAATGGTTAAAGCGCCCAACTCATAATTGGCAAATTCGTAGGTTCAATTCCTACTGGATGCACCCTAATAGGAAGGGTCAAAAAGTCTATCGGAATTGGCTCAATGGGATCTTCCATAACGAATTAATTGGTATAGTATATTCATACCCTAACATAGGAAGAGTAAGAACTAGAATTCTGATCGATACTAAAACTCATAGGGAAGAAAATGGATTTATGGATGGAATCAAATATGCAGTAGTTAGAGGAAAAAGTCTTCGCTTATTGGGGAAGAATGAATCTTTAATGAAATACCAAAATCCAGAGGATGTATTTGCGCGATAGGCTCATTTATGGACTTATTGTGAAAATTGTGAGACATCCATTTACAAAAAATATGCACAAAAAAACAAATCTATTTGTCAACATGGTGCATTTCATTTACCAATGGAGAGTTTAGATCGAATCGAATCTTTGATTGATTGATTCGGGTACTTGGGATCCTACGGATGAGAATATAGTTTCTATTGATCCCTATGAGATTCTTAGAAAAAAGAAAGAGAAGAATACATAGAGGAATAGATTTCTATATATAGAAATATATATATATATTATATATATATATATATTTTTTTTAATAAAGGAGAAATTCTCCTAAGATACCGAGAGGAAGGAGAAGTAGATAACCATTTGTTCAACAATGACAAATTATTACACGAGGAAGAACTTGAAGACCTTGTATACATACTTCTAATGTCGAATCAGGATCAACAAAGAAAGAAATCAAGGATTGAGTCGAACTAAGGTAATAGCTATGAATAGTCATCTTCTACCCCGAAAGGGCTAGAAGAATGGCACCTATTATGGGACATACAATGCATTACAGGCGTATGATCATTACGCTTCGACCGGGTTATTCTATTCCACCTCTTCTAGAGATTCTTTATTCTATTCCACCTCTTCTAGAGAAAAGAACTTAAAGAAAAATACTTAATAACACGGCGATACATTTATACAAAACTTCTAGTCGGAGCACACGCAATGGAGCCGTAGAAAGTCAAATGAAATCCAATCCACGAAATAATTTGATCTATGGACGACATCGTTGTAGTAAAGGTCGTAATGCCAGAGGAATTATTACCGTAAGGCATAGAGGGGGGGGTCATAAGCGTCTATACCGTAAAATCGATTTTCGACGGAATCAAAAAGACATATCTGGTAGAATCGTAACCATAGAATACGACCCTAATCGAAATACATACATTTGTCTTATACACTACGAGGATGGTGAGAAGAGATATATTTTACATCCCAGAGGAGCTATAATTGGAGATACCATTTTTTCTGGTAAAGGAGTTCCTATATCAATGGGAAATGCCCTACCTTTGAGTGCGGTTTGAACTATTGATTTACGTAATTGGAAGTAACCAATTAGGTTTACGACAAAACCTAGAAATCGATCACTAATCCATTTGGAGTACCTCTATGGAATAGACCTCAACAGAAAACTGTTGAGTAAGGGCAGCAAGTGATTGAGTTCAGTAGTTTCTCATAGAAAATTATTGACTCTAGAGATATGGTAATATGGAGAAAATTGTTTGAAGCACGCACAGAACTGGAAGCGCCCCTTCTTTCAAAGAGAGGAGGACGGGTTATTCACATTTCATTTGATGGTCAGAGGCGAATTGAAAGCTAAGCAGTGGTAATGAAGATCCCCCGAAGAGATGTCTCCTACGTTACCCGTAATATGTGTAAGTATCGACGTAATTTGATAGAGTCATTCGGTCTGAATGCTACATGAAAAACATAAGCCAGATGACGGAACGGAGAGACCTAGGATGTAGAAGATGATAATATGAATGATTCGGGAGATTAGGATTCCTAAATATCCACTCATGTGATACTTCATTATACGATGAAAAGATCTATTTTTTTCTATATCATCATATACATCTAGAAAGCCGTATGCTTTGGAAGAAGCTTGTACAGTTTGGGAAGGGGTTTTTTTGATAAAAAAGAAGAATCTACTTCAACCGATATGCCTTTAGGCACGTCCATACACAACATAGAATTCACACATGGAAAAGGCGGACAATTAGCTAGAGCAGCAGGTGCTGTAGCGAAACTGATTGCAAAAGAGGGTAAATCGGCCACATTAAGATTACCATCTGGGGAGGTTCGTTTGATATCCCAAAACTGCTTAGCAACAGTCGGACAAGTGGGTAATCTTGGGGTGAACCGAAAAAGTTTGGGTAGAGCTGGATCGAAGTGTTGGCTAGGTAAGCGTCCTGTAGTAAGAGGAGTAGTTATGAACCCTGTGGACCATCCACACGGGGGCGGTGAAGGAAGAGCCCCAATTGGTAGAAAAAAACCCGCAACTCCTTGGGGTTATCCTGCGCTTGGAAGAAGAACTAGGAAAAGGAGAAAATATAGTGATAGTTTGATTCTTCGTCGCCGTAAATAGGAATATTCAAAATCGAATTTTTGGAATTCGAAATAATGTGATGGGCGAACGACGGGAATTGAACCCGCGCATGGTGGATCCACAATCCACTGCCTTGATCCACTTGGCTACATCCGCCCCTTATCTAGCTAAAGAAAGGATTTTCTCTTTTTTCCATTCATCATTATTGTTTTTATTCTGACCTCGATACTTAGATCGAGATATTGGACATAGAATGCCAATCTTTACTATGCAAAAAAAGGAGTAATCAACTGTGATAGGTCAAAACAAAAGATTTGTAGCAAAGAAAAAGAAAAGATATGTAGCAAAGAAAAAGAAAAGATATGTAGCTAAGCATTTATCGGAAAAAACGGAAAAAATAAAAATGGGGCAGGAGAACGAAATCATAAGAACTTGGTCTCGGGCATCTACTATTACACCCTCCATGGTTGGCCGTACAATCGCTATTCATAATGGAAAGGAACATATACCTGTTTATATAACAGAATCTATGATAGGTTACAAATTGGGAGAATTCGTGCCTACCCGTTTTTGGGGGATAGATGCAATAAATGATAACGATAATAAATCTGTAATGAAGAATCAAAAAAAATAGGGATCAAACATAAGGAGAAAGAATCTTATGAAAAATTTTAAAAAGCTAGCGGATAACCCTATGAAAAAGAACTCAAGTTCAAGTAAAGGAGTCCAAGTTTTAGCTCAACATATAGGTATTTCTGTTTCCAAAGCGCGAAGAGTAATTGATCAGATTCGCGGACGTTCCTATGAAGAAACAATTATGATACTAAGTTTCATGCCTTATCAAGCATCTTATCCCATTTTCAAATTAGTTTATTCTGCAGCAAAAAATGCTAATCATAATATGGGTTTAAACGAAGCTGATTTATTCATTAGTAAAGCCGAAGTCAATAGAAGTACTATTAGAAAAAAGGCAAGACCCCGTGCTCAAGGACATAGTTATCCAATAAAAAGAAGCACATGTCTTATAAAAGTCGTACTCAAGGAAAAACCGAAATCTTTATTAAATCAATCTAAAATTTAGATTCCTTTTCATTTAAAAAGATATGGATGAAAAAAAGAAAATAGAGAATTATGGGACAAAAAACAAATCCACTTTGTTTCAGACTTGGTACAACCCATAGTCATCATTCTGTTTGGTTTGAAGAACCAAAAAATTATTCTACGAGTATACAAGAAGATCAAAAAATACGAAATTTTTTCAAGAATTATGTACAATATAGAATCAAAAAAGGTTTACAAATTGGTACCAAGAAATATTTAGAAAAATTAAAAAAAATAGAGCAAAAGAATAAAAAACAAAAAAGTAAAAAAAAGAGAATATCTTTACCTCCCTTACCTCCCTTAGGCTTTGAAGGAATTATACGTATAGAAATTGAAAAACAAGGATTTAGAACACAAAAAACATTTATACGAGTCATCATCTATAGCGGATTCGTACCAAAATTCTTATTAAAAGGGAAATGTTTGGCAAAATTCAAGAAAAATGTAAAAAAACAAGAATTCTTTTCTATATACCCCAGATTAATTCGTATTCAACTCAAAAGAGCTGAACAATTATATAGCCAACCTAATCTTCTTGCAGAATTTATAACCTTACAATTAAAAAATAGAGTCCCCTTTAGAAAGACAATGCAACAAGCTATTGATTTAGCTAAAGAAACAGATACAAAAGGAATAAAACTTCAACTCGCAGGCCGTATCGACGGAAAAGAGATCGCACGTAAAGAAGGTAAAAGAAAGGGTAAACTTCCCCTACAAATAATTTGTGCCAAAATAGATTATTGTTCTCATACAATTCAAACTATCAATGGAGTTTTAGGCTTAAAAATTTGGATATTTAGAAAGTAGAGCAAAGTAGAAAAAAATGACTTTGTCTTTCTATATTTATAGCAACTAGAACTATTTTTTTAAAACGCATAAGCCGACCCAGTTTACGAATTTATTCGAAATATCAACGAATTCCTAAGATTCTAGGTGGAATAGGAATTGTAATTCTGTCTACTTCTCAGGGTATAATGACAGATCGAGAAGCTCGACTTCAAAGAATTGGAGGAGAGATTTTGTGTTATATATGGTAATCCTCAAAAAAATAGACAAAAAAGCTGTCAATAAAAAAAAATAATAATAATTTTGTATTTTAGAAAAAATTATAATTATTTTTACGTTATTTAGCAGTTAAGTCTATTAATCCATATAATCGAGGAAAAAGATATGAAAGAGAAAAGAAAAACCAACATAGATATCAATAAAAAAGAGCAATTTCTTTATGAAGGAATAATTGTGGAACCGATCAAAGATATCTTTTTTTTTATCTTAAAAATCAAACCGTTGTGAGTTATCTAAATGAAAGAGAGCAATTTCTTTCTAAAGGACTTGTAACCCATCAAAGATATCATGTTCCACGTACGTCTGCATCATAATAGTCAAATCGTTGTGGGTTTTCGATCTTTCAATATGCGCCGTAATCGTATACGTGTGTTACTAGGGGATAGAGTCAAGATACAAATAAGTGAATTTGATTCACAAAGAGGGAAAATTTCTTATCGATTTCCCCAAGATAGAAAAAAAAAAGACAAATTCTTTGATTGATTCTATTAGAGAAAAACGAGGAATTCGAATTAGTTAGGGTTAAATCAAAATTGAATTGACTCTTTTAGTATAATTGCTATGCTTAGTGTGTGATTCGTTAGTTTTTTTTTCTTTCAAAGTTAGAATTGAAAAAATCAACTAATCCTTACTAAAAACTTATTTCATAATAAAAAAAAACTAAAAACCAACCTATTGCTTCGTATTATCAAGATCCTAAGAAACAGTCACTATATGAATAAATCATATATTTGTAGCAACTGAAATCTCATCTTTTTTCTCTAATTCATAGAGAAAAAAGAGGATTATCCAGTGTTTAGTAAAAAAAAAAAGGATTTTTAGAAAAGGAGGGGTGATAGAAAGAAAGAACAAGATATCAATGCTATATGATCCCAATATGTATGGTCTATAAATCATGTGATAAAAGAAAAAGCAGTGTCACAAAGCATCAATAATCAAATATTCAATTCAAAAATACATAAAAAAGAGAAATTTTAATAAAAAAGAATAAAGAGTCCTGAGTTAAGAAAACTAAGGAAATTGACTCAACAACAAATTTTGTTGGAAGCTCCATTGCAGAGTTTAGACCTAACCATGAATAGAGAAGCTATGGGAACGACAGAACCTGTGACTATGTAGAATTCTATTCAAAAAAATTCTAAAAATTCATTAGGTGGGATGGCGGAACAAACTAAGAAAAAATTGAATTATTTATTCTGAAAGTCATGAATTGAACCTACGAATGAAAGAAAAAAATGAAAAAGAAAACAGTAAATATTCGCCCGCGGAATACCTAATTTATTTACGAAAAATAATTTTGACATTATTCAATAGAAATCAGGAAAGAAAAGATTCTTTATAAAAGAAAGAAGCATCATATTCTCTATTCAAATTTCAATATGCACAAAAGAACACACATCTCTGCCTTAATTTATCCTATATAGAAATAGATTAATTCCTTTTTTTTTTTTTTTTGAAAAAATCGAATTTCATCCATTTCATCCAATTTCATCCAATCAACATTTAAATAAATGAATTTGAATTATCTTTTTATTTTATTCGCGAGGAGCTGGATGAGAAGAAATTCTCACGTCCAGTTTTGCAATAGAGATGAGATTGAAAAAAGAACCATCGACTATAACCCAAAAAAACCTAAATTTCGTAAACATCATAGAGGAAGAATGAAGGGAGTATCTTGTCGGGGCAATTCAATTTCTTTTGGCAGATATGCTCTTCAAGCACTTGAACCTGCCTGGATTACAGCTAGACAAATAGAAGCAGGGCGAAGGGCAATAACAAGATATGTGCGTCGTGGTGCAAAAATATGGGTACGTATATTTCCCGATAAACCTGTTACAATGAGAAGTGCGGAAACACGCATGGGTTCAGGTAAAGGAGATCCAAAATATTGGGTATGCGTTATTAAACCAGGTCGAATACTTTATGAAATGAGTGGAGTATCAGAAACTATAGCTAGAAGAGCTATCTCAATAGCTGCTCACAAAATGCCTATACAAACTCAATTTCTTGTTTCAAAATAGAAATTTAAAAGAAAACAAAAAAGGGAAGGTATTAAAGATTAAAAAACAAATATAGGTTTATTTTTTTCTGGACAGAAAATATTTCTTCTTTTATTTTACTTATTTGTACTTAAATCTAGAATTTGAAATAAAAAAAATATGATTCAACCTCAAACTATGTTGAATGTAGCAGATAACAGCGGCGCTCGTAAATTGATGTGTATTCGAATCATAGGAGCTAGTAATCAACGATATGCTCAAATTGGTAATGTTATTGTTGCTGTAATCAAAGAAGCAGTTCCCAATATGTCTTTAGAAAAATCAGAAGTAATTCGAGCTGTAATTGTACGTACATGTAAGGAACTAAAACGTGAAGATGGTATGATAATAAAATACGATGACAATGCAGCAGTTATCATTGATCAAAAAGGAAATCCAAAAGCATCTAGGATTTTTGGTGCAATCACTGAAGAATTGAGAGAATTTCGTTTTACTAAAATCCTTTCATTAGCTCCTGATGTATTGTAAACACTATATAATGAGACTTTTATATATTTTATATATAGGATATTTTAAATAGATGAAATTAGAAGATTTTTCCTCAGGTATATATTTTATTTTCGAAAAAAAAAAAAAGAAAAAAAAGGAAACATGTTGATTACATAAAAATAAGTAAGAATTCATAATTCTAATTCGTCATGAGTAAGGACACTATTTCCGATCTTATAACTTTGATAAGAAATGCTGACATGGCTAAAAAAGAAACTGTTCAAATACCATCTACAAACATTACTGAAAGCATTGTTAAAATACTTTTAAGAGAAGGTTTTATTGAAAATGTTCGGAAACACAAAAAAAATAACAAAAATTTCTTGATTTTAACTCTACGATATAGAAAAACTCGAAAAGGAATATATGGACATAGAACTAGAACTATTTTTTTAAAACGCATAAGCCGACCCAGTTTACGAATTTATTCGAAATATCAACGAATTCCTAAGATTCTAGGTGGAATAGGAATTGTAATTCTGTCTACTTCTCAGGGTATAATGACAGATCGAGAAGCTCGACTTCAAAGAATTGGAGGAGAGATTTTGTGTTATATATGGTAATCCTCAAAAAAATAGACAAAAAAGCTGTTAATAAAAAAAAATAATAATTTTTATGTGATTTTGCATTTAAGTCTTCATATAATAATGGAGGAAATAAAGGTATAAAAAAGAATACCGATGCTAAAAAAAATAGTAATAAAAAAGAGCAATTTATTTATCAGGAAACCATTGTGGAACCGATCAAAGATATCGTAGGTTTGCATCGTAAAAATAAAATCGTTCTGAGTTTTCTAAATGAAAAAAAAAAAAAATTTATTTCTAATTCTAACGGAACAATTTTGAAACCGATCAAAGATATCATGTTCCACGTACGTTTGCACCATAATAGTCAAACTATTCTGGGTTATCTATCTGGCAATATGCGTCGTAATCGTATACGTGTGTTACTAGGGGATAGAATCAAGATACGAATAAGCGAATTCGATTCAAAAAAAGGAAGAATTTTTTATCGATTTCCTCCTCTATTCTATCAAAGCAGACTAGGAAAAAAAAACTAAGAATGATCATCAAGCGATGGAGAATAACGCCTCTCCTGAATCATTCTTAAACTTAAAAAAAGAAAGCACAAATCCAATAAGCAACGATTCTCCTCAATCAACAGATCAAAAGAATAGCAAAGACCTAAGACCTAACCAAAATAATAAAGATTCTCAAAGAAATCAATAATATAAAAAATCCATAATAATAATATAAGAAATCCACAATATCCATAAAAAATAGAGGTAGAAAAAAGATGAAAAAAAAAAAAATAAGAAATAGAGAAATTGAAGAATAGGAAAAAAAGCAAGAATCATGGTTGGGAAGGTTATAGCTATAGGAATCGATATTTGATATATTAGAGTAGTTCGTTTTGTTATTGATTGACCCTAGTCGGAAATTGATTGACCCTAGTCGGGTCAAAAATAAGTGAGAGGTTGGAGGATTTATGCCAATCGGAACACCAAAAGTTCCTGTGATTCGTTCTGAAGAAACAGTTTTCCTTACTTTATCTGAACTATTTGAGGAAGAAAGAATCCTATTTCTATGCAGAAATATAGAATTCACTTTTATGAATGAGCTTATTGCTCTCATACTATTAATGGATCTCGAAAATGAAAGTAATATTTATATATATATAAACTCTCACGTTGGTGGGGTACTATCAGCAATGGCCCTTTATGATACTATGCAAGTTTCAAGTTCTGACGTGTGTACAATGAATCTAGGATTAGTTGGATCAGCGGCATCTTTGATTCTGGTCGGAGGAGCAATTCCTAAACGGGTAGCATTCCCTCACGCTAGGGTTTTGATTCACCAACCTTCGACTGGCTTTTTTTCTGGAACTACAGAAAAAATGCAAGTGGAAGCAGAAGAAATGTTTGAACTTCGTAACACAATTGCGGAAATTTATGCACAAAAAACTGGTCAACCTGTAAATGTTATACAGAATGATCTGGAAAGAGATACTTTTATGTCCGCAAAAGAAGCTCAAGATTATCATATTATTGATCGCATAGCAGTTCCAAAAAATTGGAAAATATAATCCGATCTGAGTTCTTTTTCTCAATTGATAGGAGAATGGGATATCATTCAATTTTTTTCTATCCTATACAAGAACTTTTTGTTTTTGTATAGGATAGAAAAAAATTTTTTGGTATCCTAAACTAAATATGGGAAGAAGAGCAAGAATCGTGCTTGAGAAGGGAAAGTTATAGTAGCAAAAATTATAGGAATCGATATTTGATATATTGGAGTAGTTCGTTTTGTTATTGATTGACCCTAGTCGGAAATTGATTGACCCTAGTCGGGTCAAAAATAACTGAAAGGTTGGAGGATTTATGCCAATTGGAACACCAAAAATATCTTATACTCATCATGAAAAAACGATATTTCTTACTTTACAAGAAAAATTGTACGATGGGAGAATCCTATTTCTATGCAAAAATATGGAATTCTCTTTGGTGAATAACATTATCGCTCTATTGCTATTTCTGAGTGGGCAAGATGATACTGATATACATTTATTTATAAACTCTCACGGTGGAGAGGCACTATCAGCAATATCTCTTTATGATACTATTGAATTCTTGTATTGTGATGTATCTACAGTAGCTCTAGGTTTGGTTGCATCAACGGCATCTTTGATTCTGGTCGGAGGAACAAGGACTAAACGGATAGCATTCCCCCACGCTAGGATTATGATTCACCAACCTTCGACTAATTATTTTTGTGGAAATCCAAGGGAAATGCAAGTGGAAGCAGAAGAACTGTTTGAACTTCGTAACACAATTACGGAAATTTATGCACAAAATACTGGTCAACCTGTAAATATTATACAGAATGATCTGGAAAGAGATACTTTTATGTCCGCAACCGAAGCTCAAGATTATGGTATTATCGATCATATAGCAATTGAAAAATTTAGATAGTAATTAAAATTAAAAAAAAATCTTTTTCTTTGATGATCTGAGTTCTTTTTCTCAATTATTTCTATTTAATTCAATACTCAAAAGAAATAATTGAGAAAAAAACATTTGGTTAAGATCAATCTAAGCCAAACCATTTTATTCTATATAGATATACATAGAATATGCCAACTATTAAACAACTTCTTAGAAACAGAAGACAGCAAAAAAAAAATGTTAAGAAATCTCCCGCTCTTAAAGGATGTCCTCAGCGTCGAGGAACATGTACTAGGGTGTATGTGCGACTCGTTCAGATCATGAGTTCGAACAAATAAGAGAATTTTTCTAGTATCAACGACCAATACTGATAAATAGGATAGTAACAAAAAGGTATATAATATACCTATTAATTCTATAGAATCTCAAATTTATGGTTTTCATTGGTAAAAATCCAATCATTCTCGATTTGAAATAAGAATCAATTCTCCATTGGTAGCAAAAGGTTATCCATTAAGCGGAGGAAAGAGCATTATAGGAAGCATGCTCCTTTTTGAAAGAACGGACTCATAGGGTCAGCTACCTAGCCAACTTTTCTAATTAAATGCCGTCACTGTATGGATAACTCCTAGTGTGAAAAGGGCTATTACTTTCTAATTAATAAGTAGAGCCAAAGAATATGAACTATACAAGTTCATAAAATCGTTTGATTAAATGAAAAAAGAAGCTCCGGTGTATAGAGAGGACCTCACCGTTTGAGAGGTAACCATAGAAACGATGGAACCCACTATTTTTTTTTGAATATAGAAATTGAAGAATGGGAAGAAGAGCAAGAATCGTGGTTGGGAAGGTTATAGTAGCAAAAGCTAGAGGAATCGATATTTGATATATTGGAGTAGTTCGTTTTGTTATTGATTGACCCTAGTCGGAAATTGATTGACCCTAGTCGGGTCAAAAATAACTGAAAGGTTGGAGGATTTATGCCAATCGGAACACCAAAAGTTCCTGTGATTCGTTCTGGGAAAACAGTTTTCGTTACTTTATTTGAACTACTTCAGAAAAAAAGAATGCTTTTTCTATGCAGAAAAATAGAATTCCCTTTGGTGAATCAACTTATTGGTCTCATACTCTTCATGGAGTATAACGAAATTGATCCTGAAAATGAAGATGAAGATGAAAGTAATCCTTGTATTTCTTTACTTATAAACTCGAAGGGTGGAGGGGTACTAGCAGCAATGGCTCTTTATGATACTATGGAATTTTCACGTTATAGCGTGTCCACAATGAATCTAGGATTAGCTGCATCAGCGGCATCTTTGATTCTGGTCGGAGGAACAATTCGTACACGGCTAACATTCCCTCACGCTAGGGTTTTGATTCACCAACCTTCTACTGGCTATTTTTGTGGAAATGCAGACGAAATCCTAGTAGAAGCAGAAGAAATGTTTGAACTTCGTAACGAAATTGCGGAAATTTATGCACAAAATACTGGTCAACCTATAAATGTTATACAGAATGATCTGGAAAGAGATACTTTTATGTCCGCAACCGAAGCTCAAGATTATGGTATTATCGATCATATAGTAACAAATCGATATCATGTAGATTAGATAGTAAAATAATTAAAAAAAATCTTTTTCTTTGATGATCTGAGTTTTTTTTCTCAATTGATAGGAGAATGGGATATCATTCAATTTTTTTCTATCCTATACAAGAACTTTTTGTTTTTGTATAGGATACATCAAAATTTTTTGGTATCCTAAATATAGGATATTCAAGTTGGTGAATTGAAAAAAAAAAGAAAACAGATTCATTTCTTCCTTTAACTATTTTTTTTTACTAATCTGATATTTTTTGATCATTCGAATCAGAGTCAATCAAATAAGTATTTCAAAAAATTGTTTAGAGTTTTTGTCATGTATCAATGGTGAATTACCGGTAGAAGGTTCCATCGGAACAATTATTAAAGGCACCTCGCTTAACTTAAAAAAAAAAAATAAAAGAAAAGGAAATGGGAGAGAAAATGACAAGAAGATATTGGAACATCAATTTGGAAGAGATGATTGAAGCAAGAGTTCATTTAGGTAATAATAAAAAGAGATGGAATCCTAGAATAACTCCTTATATTCTTGCAAAGGACAAATACAAACGTAAAGCTATACATATTCTAAATCTTACTAAAACTGCTCGTTTTTTATCAGAAGCTTGTGATTTACTTTTTGAGGCAGCAAGTAAAAAAAAAAACATTTTAATAGTTGGTACTAAACAATTACCAGAAAAAGTCGCGGATTCAGTAGCGTTGGCTGCAAAAAGGGCTCGATGTCATTATGTTAATAAAAAATGGTTTCGTGGTATGTTAACAAATTGGGTCATTACGCGAAGGAAACTTCATAAGTTAAGGGACTTAAAAGCATTAGAAAAGATGGGCAAATTAAACTCTCTTCGCAAAAGAGATGCAGCAATCTTGAAAAGAAAATTAGCTACTTTGCAAAGATATCTCGGCGGAATTAAATATATGCAGAAGTTACCTGATATTGTGATTATCATTGATCAGCAAAGAGAATATATAGCTCTTCGAGAATGTATTATTTTAGGTATTCCGACAATTTGCTTAATCGATACAGATTGTGATCCAGATCTGGTGGATATTCCAATTCCAGCCAACGATAATGATACAGTTTCAATTCGATGGATTCTTAACAAATTAGTGTCCGCAATTTGCGAGGGTCATTCTAGCTATGTTATATAAAGAATCATTATATATGAAGAACTATATTATATATAACCATAACCACTTCAATAAAGAATTCTAAGATTTCTGAATTGCTAATATTCTTTGTTATTAAGAAAATTTTTGTTAATAATTTTCTTATAGGCCAACATAAGCATAATATTAATTAAGCATAATATTAATCCAATTTTTTTTCTCACTGTTACTAAAAAGAGTGAAATGTTACTAAAAAGAGTGAAAAGAATCCCCTTAATTTTAATAAAGGGGATTATTCTTGAAATTATTAGTAGTTAATTTTCAGGTTTCATTATTCAAAATGAAATTCAATTAAAAAAAATTTTTTTGTCCGTTACAGACTTTTAATTTCATCATAATCATAGTTTTGAAAAATCTTATTCATTTAAAAAAAAATAAAAAAATAACTGGCTGGTAAGTATTTTAAGGTATTATATCCCGATAACATGTTATTCACATATATAATATAATATAGATATATAAATAATATATAAATATGAATTTGCACGAACGAATAAAACAGAGTGAGTTGGACTCACTCAAAGTCAAAGAGCAGATAAAAGATGATATTAAGGAATTTATTACCATGATTACTTTTAATCAAAATGAAAATAATGCTCTTTTTGAAAAAATTCATAAAGTCTCACCCAATTCTAGAAACACAGTATCTTTTGAATTGGTTGTTATGTTTCTGACAGGGATTAGAGACATTTGTGAAGGAAAATCAATATCTTTTGAGGAGAAAATCCTTATAGATTTAGAAGAAACGGATGGGGCTTGGAGAAAAATTGCTCCAAATCTAACATATATATTTTCTATAAAAAATAAGATAGATGCTTTCCTTTTTAAATTAAAGGAAAGTCAACTTATTTTTAATTTGGAGGAGGAACCAAATATCCAAATTCCATTTTATTTTTGTTTGATTTTCTGGAAAAGGTTCTTTTGGATGACGAGACTTTATAGTCATTTCTTTTCGAGATTCTGTTATATGATATAGACAAAATAATTGTCCCTTTTGTTTTACGATTTAATTTATTAATAAAAATTGTCTTTTTTATCTATTATAATTAGAGAAACTCTATTAGAAAAAAAAGACGATTATCCAGTTTAAAAAGATTTTTCTAAAAGCTAAAAGGAAGAGTGATAGAAAGAACAAGATAAGTTAACACACAAAAAAGACATTTCAAATTCTCTTTTCTATCTTCCATTCTAATAAATAATGGAATATCTTTCGATTTTTATTTGATTGTATAAAGAAAGATACTATGTTCTATGAAAGTAGACTTATATGAAGTATTTTATGATAGCTTCAAATATATATTAAATATATTAAACAAGTTCGATCCTGCTTCAAAAAAAAATATTGATAAATGACATCATGGCTAACATTTAAAACTATATTAAAAATATTCTATTCATAATACTGAGAAGGTATTTTCCTTTTCCAAGATCTAAAAAAAGTCCGTTGGGCACCTTATGCTTATGTCATAATAGATTTGAACACTTGCCTCGAATTGACTCAATATCATAATTGCTCTAGTAAATAACTAACTAGTTTAGTGAATAACTTAAAAAAAAGATGGATGATAGATAGAAAATAACTAATCATATCATAAGGAAACAATCCATCTTTTATAAGTTCATTAAAAACTTGACTCTTGGCAGGT